AGCATGGCACTGAAGTTGCCAAGACGGTTGCCCTCATCATACCCAGGGACAAAAGACTTAGTCCTAACCTTACAGTTAATTCTTGCTAAACATATACATGCAAGTATCCGCGCACCAGTGTAAATGCCCTCAATCTCTTGCTTGCAAGACAAAGGAGCGGGTATCAGGCACACCTATAATTGAATCGTAGCCCAAGACGCCTTGCTTAGCCACGCCCCCACGGGTATTCAGCAGTAGTTAACATTAAGCAATAAGTGCAAACTTGACTTAGTCATAGCAACACTCAGGGTCGGTAAATCTTGTGCCAGCCACCGCGGTCACACAAGAGGCCCAAATTAACTGTAACACGGCGTAAAGAGTGGTACCATGCTATCCCACCAACTAAGATCAAAGTGCAACTGAGCTGTCGTAAGCCCAAGATGCATTAAAAGCCACCCTCAAGACGATCTTAGCACCCCCGATCAATTGAACTCCACGAAAGCTGGGACACAAACTGGGATTAGATACCCCACTATGCCCAGCCCTAAATCTTGATGCTTACCCCACTGAAGCATCCGCCTGAGAACTACGAGCACAAACGCTTAAAACTCTAAGGACTTGGCGGTGCCCCAAACCCACCTAGAGGAGCCTGTTCTGTAATCGATAACCCACGATATACCCAACCGTCCCTTGCCACAGCAGCCTACATACCGCCGTCGCCAGCCCACCTCTACCTGAGAGTACAGCAGTGAGCACAATAGCCCCACGCCGCTAACAAGACAGGTCAAGGTATAGCTCATGGGGCGGAAGAAATGGGCTACATTTTCTAAGATAGAAAACACGGAAAGGGGTATGAAACTACCCCTGGAAGGCGGATTTAGCAGTAAAGCGGGACAATAAAGCCCCCTTTAAGTCGGCCCTGGAGCACGTACATACCGCCCGTCACCCTCCTCATAAGCCCCTATCGCTTATAACTAATACACCTACCAGCTGAAGATGAGGTAAGTCGTAACAAGGTAAGTGTACCGGAAGGTGCACTTAGCATACCAAGATGTAGCTAAACGTAAAGCATTCAGCTTACACCTGAAAGATATCTGCCTCTTACCAGATCATCTTGAAGCCAACTCTAGCCCAACCATATTACTAATAAAGCACACCAAAAAATCTACTTCATTACCAAATTAAAACATTTTTTCCACAACTCAGTATAGGCGATAGAAAAGATACTTTGGCGCCATAGAGATATTTGTACCGTAAGGGAAAGATGAAATAACAATGAAAAACTCAAGCAACAAATAGCAAAGATAAACCCTTGTACCTTTTGCATCATGATTTAGCAAGAACAACCAAGCAAAATGAATTTTAGCTTGCCACCCCGAAACCTGAGCGAGCTACTTACAAGCAGCTATCCTAGAGCGAACCCGTCTCTGTTGCAAAAGAGTGGGAAGACTTGCCAGTAGAGGTGAAAAGCCTATCGAGCCAGGTGATAGCTGGTTGCCTGTGAAGCGAATCTAAGTTCCCTCTTAATTTTCCTCTACGGACCCCCACCCAACCTCCAACGTAGTGAATCAAGAGCTATTTAAAGGGGGTACAGCCCCTTTAAAGAAGGACACGCCTTCCCTAGCGGATAACTTATCCAACCCACCCCTAAACACTTGTAGGCCCTTAAGCAGCCATCAACAAAGAGTGCGTCAAAGCTCCACACCTCAAAAATCTGAAGACTGTACGACTCCCTTACCACCAACAGGCTAACCTATAACAATAGAAGAATTAATGCTAAAATAAGTAACTAGGGCCTCTCACCCTCTCAGGCGCAAGCTTACATGATTCCATTATTAACAGACTAGCTAATACCGCAACTTTGACAAGACAAAATATTGAACCCGTCCTGTTAACCCAACTCAGGAGCGCCCACAAGAAAGATTTAAATCTGCAGAAGGAACTAGGCAAACTCAAGGCCCGACTGTTTACCAAAAACATAGCCTTCAGCTAACCAAGTATTGAAGGTGATGCCTGCCCAGTGACCTCACGTTCAACGGCCGCGGTATCCTAACCGTGCGAAGGTAGCGCAATCAATTGTCCCATAAATCGAGACTTGTATGAATGGCTAAACGAGGTCTTAACTGTCTCCTGTAGATAATCAGTGAAATTGATCTTCCTGTGCAAAAGCAGGAATAGACACATAAGACGAGAAGACCCTGTGGAACTTAAAAATCAGCGGCCACCACACATTTAACTTCTAAGCCTACTAGGTCCGCACCCCCCTCCAAACACTGGCCCGCATTTTTCGGTTGGGGCGACCTTGGAGAAAAACGAATCCTCCAAAAATAAGACCACACCTCTTAACCAAGAGCAACACCTCAACGTACCAACAGTAACCAGACCCAGCACAAGCCTGATTAATGGACCAAGCTACCCCAGGGATAACAGCGCAATCTCCTTCAAGAGCCCATATCGACGAGGAGGTTTACGACCTCGATGTTGGATCAGGACATCCTAATGGTGCAGCCGCTATTAAGGGTTCGTTTGTTCAACGATTAACAGTCCTACGTGATCTGAGTTCAGACCGGAGCAATCCAGGTCGGTTTCTATCTATGACGAACTTTTCCTAGTACGAAAGGACCGGAAAAGTAGAGCCAATACTACAAGCATGCCCTCCCTCTAAGCAGTGAATCCAACTAAACTGCCAAAAGGACACCCACAACCCCCACATCCTAGAAAAGGATCGCTAGCGTGGCAGAGCTCGGTAAATGCAAAAGGCTTAAGCCCTTTACCCAGAGGTTCAAATCCTCTCCCTAGCTCCCATATATTTCCCCCATGACATGACCCTCTACCACAACCCACCTTGTTATAGCCTTATCCTACGCCATCCCAATCCTAATCGCCGTAGCTTTCCTAACACTAGTAGAACGAAAAATCCTAAGCTACATGCAAGCCCGAAAAGGACCAAACATTGTAGGTCCTTTCGGACTACTACAACCTGTAGCAGACGGAGTAAAATTATTCATCAAAGAACCTATCCGTCCCTCCACCTCCTCCCCTCTCCTCTTCATTCTAACCCCCATGCTAGCCCTCCTTCTAGCAATCACAATCTGAATTCCCCTCCCACTCCCTTTCTCACTCGCTGACCTAAACCTAGGCCTCCTTTTCCTTCTAGCTATGTCCAGCTTAGCGGTGTACTCAATCTTATGATCAGGCTGAGCCTCAAACTCAAAATATGCACTAATCGGTGCGCTTCGAGCAGTAGCACAAACTATTTCCTATGAAGTAACACTAGCCATCATCCTCTTATCCATTATCATACTAAGTGGGAACTATACCCTAAACACCCTTGCTACCACCCAAGAACCTCTATACCTCATCTTCTGCTCCTGACCCCTCACAATAATATGATACATTTCCACACTCGCCGAAACAAACCGAGCTCCATTCGACCTAACAGAAGGAGAGTCCGAACTAGTATCAGGCTTTAATGTAGAATACGCCGCAGGACCATTCGCCCTATTCTTCCTAGCTGAATACGCAAACATCATACTAATAAATACACTAACTACTCTCCTGTTCCTAAACCCCAGCTCATTAAACCTCTCCCCAGAACTATTTCCTCTGGCACTAGCCACAAAAACCCTACTCCTCTCCTCTGGCTTTCTGTGAATTCGCGCCTCCTACCCTCGATTTCGCTATGACCAACTCATGCACCTCCTCTGAAAAAACTTCCTACCACTAACATTAGCACTATGTCTTTGACACACTAGCATGCCAATCTGCTACGCAGGCCTACCTCCTTACCTAAGGAAATGTGCCTGAACGTAAAGGGTCACTATGATAAAGTGAACATAGAGGTATACCAGCCCTCTCATTTCCTATAAAAGATTTTAGAAAAGTAGGAATTGAACCTACACAAAAGAGATCAAAGCTCTCCATACTTCCTTTATATTATTTCCTAGTAGGGTCAGCTAACAAAGCTATCGGGCCCATACCCCGAAAATGATGGTTTAACCCCTTCCTCTACTAATGAACCCACATGCAAAGCTAATCTCCTCCCTAAGCTTACTCCTAGGGACAACCATCACAATCTCAAGTAGCCATTGAATAATAGCCTGAACTGGACTAGAACTCAACACCCTAGCCATCATCCCCCTCATCTCAAAATCCCACCACCCGCGAGCTGTTGAAGCCGCAATCAAATACTTCCTAGTACAAGCAACCGCATCCGCATTAGTCCTCTTCTCCAGCATAATCAATGCCTGATCAGCCGGACAATGGGACATCACCCAACTAAATCACCCAATAGCCTGCCTCCTAATAACAACAGCAATTGCAATAAAACTAGGACTAGTACCATTCCACTTCTGATTCCCAGAAGTCCTCCAAGGCTCATCCCTAACTACCGCCCTACTCCTGTCAACAATAATAAAATTTCCCCCAATCACTATCCTCTTCCTAACATCCCACTCACTCAACCCGACACTCCTAACTGTCATAGCCATCGCCTCAGCAGCCCTAGGCGGCTGAATAGGACTGAACCAAACACAAATCCGAAAAATCTTAGCCTTCTCATCCATCTCCCACTTAGGCTGAATAACAATCATCATTATCTACAATCCTAAACTTACACTACTAACTTTCTACCTATACTCACTAATAACCGCCACCGTATTTCTCACCCTCAACACAACCAAAACCCTGAAACTACCCACAATAATAACCTCATGAACAAAAATCCCCATACTAAATGCAACCCTAATACTAGTCCTACTCTCCCTAGCAGGACTCCCTCCACTAACAGGCTTCCTACCCAAGTGACTCATTATCCAAGAACTCACTAAACAGGAAATAACCACAACAGCCACTATCATCACTATACTCTCACTTCTAGGACTATTCTTCTACCTCCGCCTAGCATACTACTCAACCATCACACTCCCACCAAATTCCACAAACCACATAAAACAATGGCATGCTAATAAACCAACAAACACCCTAATTGCCATCCTCACCTCCCTATCCATCCTACTCCTACCCCTCTCCCCCATGATCTTAACCATTGCCTAGAAACTTAGGATAGTCCAAACCAAAGGCCTTCAAAGCCTTAGACAAGAGTTAAACCCTCTTAGTTTCTGCTAAGACCCGCAGGATACTAACCTGCATCTCCTGAATGCAACCCAGATACTTTAATTAAGTTAGGGCCTTACACCTAGACAGGCGGGCTTTGATCCCACAAAACTCTAGTTAACAGCTAAATGCCCAAACCAACAGGCTTCCGTCTAGTCAGACTCCGGCACACTCTCAATGTACATCAATGAGCTTGCAACTCAACATGAATTTCACTACAGAGTCGATAAGAAGAGGAATCAAACCTCTGTAAAAAGGACTACAGCCTAACGCCTCAACACTCGGCCATCTTACCTGTGACCTTCATTAATCGATGACTATTCTCAACTAACCACAAAGATATCGGCACACTGTACCTTATCTTCGGGGCATGGGCCGGCATAGTCGGAACTGCCCTTAGCCTACTCATCCGTGCAGAGCTCGGACAACCAGGAACCCTCCTAGGAGACGACCAAATCTATAACGTAATTGTTACTGCCCATGCCTTCGTAATAATCTTCTTCATGGTCATACCTATTATAATCGGGGGATTTGGAAACTGACTAGTCCCCCTTATAATCGGTGCTCCCGACATAGCATTCCCACGCATAAACAATATAAGCTTCTGACTCCTTCCCCCATCCTTCCTACTCCTACTAGCCTCCTCCACAGTAGAAGCGGGAGCAGGTACAGGCTGAACCGTATATCCCCCATTAGCTGGCAATCTCGCCCATGCTGGAGCCTCAGTAGACTTAGCCATTTTCTCCCTCCACCTAGCAGGCGTATCCTCTATCTTAGGGGCAATTAACTTCATCACAACCGCCATTAACATAAAACCTCCAGCCCTCTCACAATATCAAACCCCCCTATTCGTATGATCAGTCCTCATTACAGCTGTCCTGCTCCTACTCTCACTCCCAGTCCTCGCTGCTGGTATTACCATATTACTAACAGACCGAAACCTAAATACTACATTCTTCGACCCAGCCGGAGGAGGAGACCCGGTTCTATACCAACATTTATTCTGATTCTTTGGCCACCCAGAAGTATACATCCTGATTCTACCAGGCTTCGGAATTATCTCACATGTAGTAACATACTATGCAGGTAAGAAAGAACCATTCGGCTACATAGGAATAGTATGAGCCATACTGTCCATTGGATTTCTAGGCTTCATCGTATGAGCCCACCACATGTTTACAGTCGGAATAGACGTAGACACCCGAGCATATTTCACCTCAGCTACTATAATCATCGCCATCCCAACAGGCATCAAAGTCTTTAGCTGACTGGCCACACTGCACGGAGGGACCATCAAATGAGAACCCCCAATACTATGAGCCCTAGGCTTTATCTTCCTCTTCACTATTGGCGGTCTGACAGGAATCGTTTTAGCAAACTCCTCACTAGACATCGCCCTGCACGACACATACTACGTAGTTGCCCACTTCCACTACGTCCTCTCTATAGGAGCTGTTTTTGCCATCCTAGCAGGATTCACCCACTGATTCCCCCTATTCACCGGATATACCCTACACCCTACATGAGCCAAAGCCCACTTCGGAGTCATATTCACAGGCGTAAATCTAACCTTCTTCCCACAGCACTTCCTAGGCCTAGCGGGCATGCCACGACGATACTCCGACTACCCAGATGCCTACACCCTATGAAACACTATATCCTCCATCGGTTCACTAATTTCAATAACAGCCGTCATCATATTAATATTCATTATCTGAGAGGCCTTCGCATCAAAACGAAAAGTTATACAACCAGAACTAACTGCCACCAATATCGAATGAATCCACGGCTGCCCGCCTCCATACCACACCTTTGAAGAACCAGCCTTCGTTCAAGTACAAGAAAGGAAGGAATCGAACCCTCGTACGCTGGTTTCAAGCCAACCGCATCAAACCTCTTATGCTTCTTTCTTATGAGACGTTAGTAAACCAACCCAATTACATAGCCTTGTCAAGGCTAAATCACAGGTGAAAACCCTGTACATCTCGCATGGCCAATCCCTCACAATTCGGATTCCAAGATGCCTCATCCCCTATTATAGAAGAGCTCGTTGAATTTCACGATCACGCCCTAATAGTTGCACTAGCAATCTGCAGCCTAGTCCTCTATCTTTTAGCACTCATACTCATAGAAAAACTCTCCTCAAACACCGTCGATGCGCAAGAAGTAGAATTAATTTGAACAATCCTACCAGCCATCGTCCTCATTCTACTTGCCCTCCCCTCCTTACAGATCCTTTATATAATAGACGAAATTGACGAACCCGACCTCACCCTAAAAGCCATCGGACATCAATGATACTGAACCTACGAATACACAGACTTCAAGGACCTAACATTCGACTCATACATAATCCCTACAACAGAACTTCCACTAGGACACTTCCGACTATTAGAAGTCGACCATCGTGTCATTATCCCTATAGAATCACCCATCCGTATCATCGTCACCGCAGGTGATGTCCTCCACTCCTGAGCAATCCCAACCCTAGGAGTAAAAACCGACGCCATTCCAGGACGACTAAACCAGACATCATTCATTACCACCCGCCCAGGAATCTTCTACGGTCAATGCTCAGAAATCTGCGGGGCCANCCACAGCTACATACCAATCGTAGTAGAATCCACCCCCCTTACTCACTTCGAGAGCTGATCTTCACTACTATCATCCTAATCGCTAAGAAGCTATGAAGCAGCACTAGCCTTTTAAGCTAGAGAAAGAGGACTACCTACCCCTCCTTAGTGATATGCCACAACTCAACCCAAACCCATGATTCTTTATCATACTAGCATCATGACTAACCTTTTCACTAATCATTCAACCTAANCTCCTATCATTCACACTCACCAATCTCCCATCCAATAAANCCCCCGCNNCCACTAATACTGCACCCTGACTCTGACCATGAACCTAAGCTTCNTTGACCAATTCACAAGCCCCTACCTCCTAGGAGTCCCATTAATCCTTCTCGCAATATTATTTCCCACCCTGTTATTCCCCACACCCAGCAACCGATGAATCACCAACCGCCTCTCTACTCTCCAACTATGACTCTTTCATCTAATCACAAAACAACTAATAATGCCACTAAACAAGAAAGGCCACAAATGAGCCCTAGTCCTAACATCATTAATAATCTTTCTCCTCACCATCAACCTACTAGGTCTCCTACCCTACACCTTCACCCCAACCACCCAACTATCAATAAACATAGCACTAGCCTTCCCACTTTGACTCGCTACGCTCCTTACAGGCCTACGAAACCAACCTTCAGCCTCCCTAGGACATCTCCTACCAGAAGGAACTCCCACACCCCTAATCCCAGCCCTAATCATAATCGAAACCACCAGCTTACTCATCCGCCCACTCGCCCTAGGAGTCCGCCTCACAGCAAACCTCACAGCAGGACACCTACTGATCCAACTCATCTCCACAGCCTCCACCGCTCTCCTCCCCATCGTACCAGCCGTATCAGTCTTAACCACATTAATCCTCCTCCTACTAACCATCTTAGAAGTAGCAGTAGCTATAATCCAAGCTTACGTTTTCGTCCTTCTACTAAGCCTATACTTACAAGAAAATATCTAATGGCACACCAAGCACACTCTTATCACATAGTGGATCCAAGCCCCTGACCCATCTTCGGAGCAGCCGCAGCCCTACTCACTACCTCAGGCTTAATCATATGATTCCACTACAACTCCTCACAACTCCTAAGCCTAGGCTTACTCTCTATAATCCTAGTTATATTACAATGGTGACGTGATATTGTACGAGAAGGTACATTCCAAGGACATCACACCCCCACAGTCCAGAAAGGCCTACGCTACGGAATAATCCTTTTTATTACATCCGAAGCATTCTTCTTCTTAGGCTTCTTCTGAGCATTCTTCCACTCCAGCTTAGTCCCCACCCCGGAACTAGGAGGGCAATGACCCCCAACAGGAATCAAACCCCTCAACCCCCTAGAAGTACCCCTACTAAACACCGCTATTCTCCTAGCCTCAGGCGTTACCGTAACATGAGCCCACCACAGCATCACAGAAAGTAACCGAAAACAAGCAACCCATGCCCTTACCCTGACAATCCTACTAGGGTTCTACTTCACAGCCCTCCAAGCAATAGAATACTATGAAGCACCTTTCTCAATCGCCGATGGTGTATACGGCTCAACCTTCTTTGTCGCCACAGGATTCCACGGGCTCCATGTAATCATCGGATCCTCCTTCCTACTAATCTGCCTCCTACGACTAATCAAATTTCACTTCACATCGAACCACCACTTCGGATTCGAAGCAGCAGCCTGATACTGGCATTTCGTAGACGTCATCTGATTATTCCTCTACATAACCATTTACTGATGAGGATCCTGCTCTTCTAGTATACTAATTACAATTGACTTCCAATCTCTAGAATCTGGTACCAACCCCAGAGAAGAGCAATCAACATAATCACATTCATACTTATTCTCTCCCTCACCCTAAGCACCATCCTAACCACACTAAACTTCTGACTTGCCCAAATAACCCCAGACTCAGAAAAACTATCACCATACGAATGCGGTTTTGATCCCCTCGGATCTGCTCGACTTCCATTCTCAATTCGATTCTTCCTCAGTAGCTATCCTATTTCTCCTATTCGACCTAGAAATTGCCCTCCTACTCCCTCTCCCATGAGCTATCCAACTCCAATCCCCAACCACTACCCTAACCTGAGCCTCCATTATAATCCTCCTACTCACACTAGGACTAATCTACGAATGAATACAAGGAGGCCTAGAATGAGCCGAATAAACATAGAAAGTTAGTTTAACCAAAACAGTTGATTTCGACTCAACAGACCATAGCCCAACCCTATGACTTTCTTTATGTCACCTCTACACCTAAGCTTCTATTCAGCCTTCACCCTAAGCAGCTTAGGGCTAGCCTTCCACCGAACTCACTTAATCTCCGCCCTACTATGCCTAGAGAGCATAATACTATCCATGTACATTGCCCTATCAATCTGACCTATCGAAAACCAAGCAACCTCATTTACCCTCATGCCTGTACTCATACTCACATTCTCAGCATGCGAAGCAGGCACAGGCCTTGCAATACTAGTAGCCTCCACACGTACCCACGGCTCCGACCACCTACACAACCTAAACCTTCTACAATGCTAAAAATTATCCTCCCAACAATCATACTCCTTCCCACAACCCTCCTATCACCACAAAAATTTCTATGGACCAATACTACTACCCATAGCCTCCTAATCGCCACCATCAGCCTCCAGTGACTACTCCCAACCTACTACCCACACAAAAACCTAACCCAATGAACAGGCATCGATCAAATCTCCTCCCCCCTCCTCGTCTTATCTTGCTGACTGCTACCCCTCATAATCATAGCAAGCCAACATCACCTTCAACACGAACCACCTACTCGAAAACGAACCTTTATCATAACCCTAATCATAGTCCAACCATTCATCATTCTAGCCTTCTCCACCACAGAACTTATACTGTTCTATATCTCATTTGAAGCAACCCTAATCCCCACCCTAATCTTAATCACCCGATGAGGAAACCAACCAGAACGCCTAAGCGCTGGCATCTATCTACTATTCTACACCCTCATTAGCTCCCTACCCTTACTCATCACAATCTTACACCTCCACACACAAATTGGCACTCTCCACTTAACAATACTACAACTAACTCAACCCACACCAACTAACTCCTGAGCCAACCTCTTATCAAGCCTAGCCCTACTGATAGCCTTCATAGTAAAAGCACCCCTATATGGTCTACACCTATGACTGCCCAAAGCCCACGTAGAAGCCCCAATTGCAGGGTCCATATTACTCGCTGCCCTACTCCTCAAACTAGGTGGATACGGCATCATACGAGTCACCCTCCTAATAAGCCCCACCTCAAACTACCTGCACTACCCATTCCTCACCTTAGCCCTATGAGGAGCACTAATAACTAGCTCAATTTGCCTTCGTCAAACCGACCTAAAATCCCTCATTGCCTACTCCTCCGTAAGCCATATAGGCCTAGTCATTGCTGCAAGCATGATCCAAACCTCCTGATCCTTCTCAGGAGCAATAATCCTCATAATCTCCCACGGATTAACATCCTCAATACTATTCTGCCTAGCAAATACAAATTACGAACGCACCCACAGTCGAATCCTCCTCCTAACACGAGGCCTCCAACCCCTCCTTCCACTCACAGCCACCTGATGGCTACTAGCTAACCTCACAAACATAGCACTACCCCCCACAACAAACCTGATAGCAGAACTAACTATTATAATCGCCCTATTTAACTGATCCTCCCCTACAATTATTCTAACCGGAACTGCAACCCTCCTAACCGCCTCATACACCCTATTTATACTACTTACAACCCAACGAGGAACACTACCCACCCACATCACATCCATCCAAAACTCAAATACACGAGAACACCTCTTAATAGCCCTCCACATTATCCCCATACTACTCCTCATCCTAAAACCAGAACTTATTTCCGGAGCCCCCTAATGCAAGTATAGTTTCAACCCAAACATTAGACTGTGATTCTAAAAATAGAAGTTAAAACCTTCTTACCTGCCGAGGGGAGGTTCAACCAGCAAGAACTGCTAACTCTTGCATCTGAGTCTAAAACCTCAGCCCCCTTACTTTTAAAGGATAACAGTAATCCACTGGTCTTAGGAACCACTCATCTTGGTGCAACTCCAAGTAAAAGTAATGGAGACCATACTCCTCCTCAACACCTCCATACTCCTCACACTAACAATCATCCTCACACCAATCTTACTCCCACTCCTCTCAAAAAAATTCCAAAACTCTCCCGCCACCCTCACACACTCTGTCAAAACCGCCTTTCTAGCTAGCCTAGTACCGATAACACTCTTCATATACTCGGGCACAGAGAGTATTACCTCCCACTGAGAATGAAAATTCATTATAAACTTTAAAATCCCAATCAGCCTCAAAATAGACCAATACTCCATAATATTCTTCCCAATCGCATTATTTGTAACATGGTCCATCCTCCAATTCGCCACATGATACATAGCTTCAGACCCCCATATTACAAAATTCTTCTCGCATCTCCTAGTATTCCTAATCGCCATACTAACACTAACCATCGCCAACAACATATTCCTACTATTCATCGGCTGAGAAGGGGTTGGAATCATATCATTCCTACTAATTGGCTGATGGCATGGACGAGCAGAAGCCAACACAGCTGCACTCCAAGCCGTACTCTACAACCGGATCGGAGACATTGGTCTCATCCTAAGCATGGCCTGACTAGCCTCAAACATAAACACCTGAGAAATACAACAAGCCTTCTCCCCCACCCAAACCCCTACACTCCCCCTCCTAGGTCTTATCCTAGCAGCAGCAGGAAAATCAGCCCAATTCGGCCTCCACCCCTGACTACCAGCCGCCATAGAAGGCCCAACACCAGTCTCCGCCCTACTTCACTCTAGCACAATAGTAGTAGCCGGAATTTTTCTTCTCATCCGAACCCACCCCATACTAACCAACAACCAAACTGCCCTCACCTTATGCCTATGCTTAGGGGCCCTGTCCACACTATTCGCCGCCACATGTGCCCTCACACAGAACGACATCAAAAAAATCATTGCCTTTTCCACATCCAGCCAACTAGGACTAATAATAACAGCCATCGGACTAAACCTCCCACAACTAGCCTTCCTACACATCTCAACCCACGCCTTCTTCAAAGCCATACTATTCCTCTGCGCAGGGTCTATCATTCACAACCTCAACGGAGAACAGGACATCCGAAAAATAGGAGGCCTCCAAAAAATACTCCCAACAACCACCTCCTGCCTAACTATCGGCAACCTAGCCCTAATAGGAACCCCATTCTTAGCAGGATTTTACTCAAAAGATGTCATCATCGAAAACCTAAACACCTCCTACCTAAACACCTGAGCACTACTCCTAACACTCCTAGCCACATCATTTACCGCAACTTATAGCCTACGCATAACCCTTCTAGTCCAAGCAGGATTCACCCGTACACCAACAGCTATCCCAGTAAACGAAAACAACCCAACACTTACAAACCCTATCACCCGCCTTGCCCTAGGCAGCATCTTAGCCGGCCTACTCATCACATCTTACATTCTCCCCACAAAAACACCCCCTATAACTATACCCACACTAACAAAAACCGCAGCCCTCATTGTCACCATTCTCGGTACTATCCTAGCCCTTGAACTATCAAACCTAACACAAACCCTGACCCAACCAAAACAAAGCATCCACCTAAACTTCTCCACCCTACTAGGCTACTTCAACCCCCTAATCCACCGCCTCAGCTCCACAGACTTACTAAACAACGGACAAAAAATTGCCTCTCACCTAATCGACCTATCCTGATATAAAANAATAGGCCCCGAAGGACTAGCTGACCTACAGCTCATAGCAACCAAAACCTCTACCACCCTCCACACCGGACTAATCAAAACCTACCTCGGGTCCTTTGCCCTATCCATCCTCATCTTCATCCTACTAACATAACCCCCAAACTAATGGCCCTCAACCTCCGAAAATCCCACCCCCTACTAAAAATAGTCAACAGCTCCCTAATCGACCTACCCACCCCTCCAAACATCTCCGCCTGATGAAACTTTGGATCCCTCCTAGGCATCTGCCTAATAACACAAATCCTAACTGGCCTACTACTAGCCATACACTACACAGCAGACACAACCCTAGCCTTCTCATCCGTTGCCCACACATGCCGAAACGTACAGTACGGTTGACTAATCCGCAACTTACACGCAAACGGAGCCTCATTCTTCTTCATCTGTATCTACCTGCACATCGGACGAGGACTCTACTATGGCTCATACTTATATAAAGAAACTTGAAACACAGGAGTTATCCTTTTACTTACCCTCATAGCAACTGCTTTCGTAGGCTATGTCCTTCCATGAGGACAAATATCATTCTGAGGGGCTACAGTCATCACTAACCTATTCTCAGCCATCCCCTACATTGGCCAAACTCTCGTAGAATGGGCCTGAGGCGGATTCTCAGTAGACAACCCCACATTAACCCGATTCTTTGCCCTACACTTCCTCCTCCCATTCGTAATCACAGGCCTCGTCCTAATCCATATTACCTTCCTCCACGAATCAGGCTCGAACAACCCCCTAGGAATCGTATCCAACTGCGACAAGATTCCCTTCCACCCCTACTTCTCCCTAAAGGACACCCTAGGCTTCATCCTCATACTCACCCCGCTAATAACCCTAGCCCTATTCTCACCCAATATACTAGGGGACCCAGAGAACTTCACCCCAGCAAACCCACTCGTCACACCCCCTCATATCAAACCAGAGTGATACTTCCTATTTGCCTATGCCATCCTACGCTCAATCCCTAACAAACTGGGAGGAGTACTAGCCCTAGCAGCCTCCGTACTGATCCTATTCCTAAGCCCCCTCCTCCATAAATCCAAACAGCGCACAATAGCCTTCCGCCCCCTCTCCCAACTTCTATTCTGAGCCCTAATCGCTAACCTCCTTATCCTCACCTGAGTCGGCAGCCAACCTGTAGAGCACCCCTTCATCATCATCGGCCAACTAGCCTCCCTCACCTACTTCTCCATCCTCCTAATCCTCTTCCCCCTTATCGGAGCCCTAGAGAACAAAATACTTAGCTACTAAAAATACTCTAATAGTTTAACAAAAACATTGGTCTTGTAAACCAAAGAGCGAAGACTCCACCTCTTCTTAGAGTTTTCCCCCATCAACTACCCTACCTCAGAAAAAGAGGGCTTAAACCTCTATCTCCAGCTCCCAAAGCTGGTATTCTACATTAAACTACTCTCTGACACCCCTAAACTGCTCGGAGAGCCCCACGAGACAACCCCCGAACAAGCTCCAACACAACAAACAGAGTTAGCAGCAACCCCCACCCTGCCACCAAGAACATCCCCACCCCATACGAATAGAACATAGCCACCCCACTAAAATCCAACCGAACAGAGAACATCCCCCCACCATCCACAGTAACTACCCCCAACTTTCACCACTCAACAAAACCTCCCACCGCTACCCCAACAACAAGCACCAAAGTAAATCCCACACCGTACCCTACAACACGCCAGTCCCCCCAAGCCTCAGGGAACGGATCTGCCGCCAAAGACACNGAGTACACAAAAACCACTAGCATTCCACCCAAGTACACCATAAACAGAACCAACGATACAAACGAAACCCCCAAACTTAACAGCCACCCACAACCTACCACAGACGCCAGCACCAACCCAACTACCCCATAATAAGGAGAAGGGTTGGATGCCACCGCCAGACCCCCCAAAGCAAAACATACGCTTAAAAACACTACAAAATAAGTCATGGCATATTCCTGCTTGGCTTCTCTCCAAGGTCTACGGCTTGAAAAGCCGTCATTGGCAAATCTCAACTACAAGAAC